CGAAAAAACCCAACTCTGCCCTACGCAAAGTCGCCAGGGTTCGATTAACCTCCAAGTTTGAGGTAACGGCTTACATACCAGGTATTGGCCACAACTTGCAGGAACATTCGGTGGTCCTCGTGAGAGGCGGAAGGGTCAAAGACCTACCCGGCGTTAGGTATCACATCGTTAGAGGAGCCTTAGATGCTGTAGGAGTAAAAGATCGTAAAAAAGGGCGTTCCAGTGCGTCGCAGAGCATTGTCGCAACTCGTATCATTGCAACGATTCCGTATCAGTTGTTCTGATATGTTAAATGTGTAGCCGACCCAACATTGCCAGGGGACCGAAGCCTGCTACTGCAAAAATTGACTATTACCTGTCTATTTGCGTGAAACAACTTGGCGTCTAAGGTGTTTTACTTCAGTGGGTTAAGTTGAGTTTTACCCGGACTCCCGAAAAAAAAAAGAGTCTTTTCCTTCCGGAACAGATTGGGTTAAGACTACAGATATTCGACGGAGACTTTGCCTACATCTACCGATTGGATCGGGAAACCTACGGACATTACTGGTGAGATAACTGAATTGCAAGATTTTTCCTTTCCACGCCTATTTCTTCTTCCTCCGTGGAAGAGAGGAAGACGGATGCTCAATGTGCAATGAGTAAATATGATTTGCGTTATGAGGGAAAAAAAGAAAAAAAAAAATCGGTTGGAAACCGTAGTTATTACCCAATCATATGGAAAGCTGTATTCGGCGAAAGCCGCACGTGCAGTTTGGAGGGAGATCCCCCACTAACCGGTGGATCCACTCTACAATATGGAGTGAAAAAGCCAAAATAATAGCTTAAGACACCGCTGGGGAGGAATAAGAAAAAAAAAATCGGTTGAACTCTGACGTAGTTGTAAACTCGTGGTACATCGGAGCAGTGTAGTGAACGAAATTAGAAATATCGAATCGGATCCAATTTATCGCAATCGATTGGTAAACATGCTAGTTGATCGTATCCTGAAAAACGGAAAAAAATCACTAGCTTATCAGATTTTTTATCAGGCTATGAAGCGGATTAGATAAAAGACAAATAGGAACCCACTGTCTGTTCTGCGACAGGCAGTGCGTGGGGTAACTCCCGATGTAGTCACAGAAACCAAACGTGTGGGTGGATCAACTTATCGAGTTCCCGTTGAAATAGTACCTGCAAAAGGAAAAGCTTCGGCCATCCGGTGGTCATTGATCGCCTGTCAAAAACGCTCAGGTCGAAGTATGGCTTTAAGATCGAGTGATGAATTGATGGATGCCGCCAGAAATTCTGGTAGTGCCATACGGAAGAAGGAGGAGACTCATAAAGTTGCGGAAGCTAACAAAGCTTTTGCCCACTTCCGTTAGTTCCGCTTAGATTACTTCCACTTCCAATCCACAACTTTTCGTTGTGGATTGGGATCGGGGCGCAAGTATCGGGGAATCGAGAAACACTACGCAGAGATGGATGAGTGAGAGGTTGACGACTACTTCTTCCTTAGTTCGTCAATTATTCCAATATTTGCCATATGTTGGTTGATGCGAATCTGCGAAGTGCTTCGTCCATGAAAAGGCTTGACGCGGGATTAGTTTCTTAGAGACCCTAATTGATTAGGGGCGCGCATCAGAAATTCCATTTCTCCCCCTCCCCCTGTTTTCCACCCTTGTCTCAGGGAATCCAGGTTGTGAAATAAGTGACAAAGGATTTTGAGATACGGGGAAAAAGCCTCTGTATCCAAGAATTCTATAGACTAAACCAATTTTGGTTGACACGGATAAATTTTTGTGATATACTACAGATTAACAGGCTTACTAGCCTGGGGAATCACTAATTCCTTTTCGAAAACCAAAAATTACCATGACCGCAACTTTAGAACGACGCGAAAGCGCAAGCCTATGGGGTCGCTTCTGCGACTGGATCACCAGCACCGAAAACCGTCTCTACATCGGATGGTTCGGTGTCTTGATGATTCCCACCCTACTAACCGCAACCTCTGTATTCATCATCGCCTTCGTTGCAGCTCCTCCCGTAGATATTGACGGTATTCGCGAACCCGTTTCTGGTTCTTTGCTATACGGTAACAACATTATCTCTGGCGCTATCATCCCTACTTCTGCAGCTATTGGGTTACACTTCTACCCAATTTGGGAAGCAGCTTCCGTCGATGAATGGCTTTACAATGGTGGTCCCTACGAACTGATCGTTCTTCACTTCCTACTTGGTGTAGCTTGCTACATGGGTCGCGAATGGGAACTAAGCTTCCGTTTAGGTATGCGTCCCTGGATTGCTGTCGCTTATTCAGCTCCAGTCGCAGCTGCTGCCGCCGTTTTCCTGATCTACCCAATTGGTCAAGGAAGTTTCTCTGACGGTATGCCTCTGGGCATTTCTGGTACTTTCAACTTCATGATTGTATTCCAGGCTGAGCACAACATCCTTATGCATCCTTTCCACATGTTGGGTGTAGCTGGCGTATTCGGCGGCTCTCTATTCAGTGCTATGCATGGTTCTTTGGTAACTTCTAGTTTGATTAGAGAAACTACTGAGAACGAGTCTGCCAATGCAGGTTATAAGTTTGGTCAAGAAGAAGAAACTTACAACATCGTAGCTGCTCACGGCTACTTTGGTCGTTTGATCTTCCAATATGCTAGCTTCAACAATTCCCGTTCTCTGCACTTCTTCTTAGCTGCTTGGCCCGTAGTAGGTATCTGGTTCACCGCCTTAGGCATCAGCACTATGGCTTTTAACTTAAATGGTTTTAACTTCAACCAATCCGTGGTTGACAGCCAAGGTCGCGTTATCAACACCTGGGCTGACATCATAAACCGTGCCAACCTGGGTATGGAAGTCATGCATGAACGTAACGCTCATAACTTCCCCCTAGATTTAGCTTCTATCGAAGCCCCTTCTATAGACGGATAAAATCCGTCTGGTTATGCAGCACAACTGGATACCAAACCTTTCAACTTCAGAAGATAGAGTTTGGTATCCAATGAAAAGGGAAAATTCGTACAGTGGATCGACGAGAGGAAAGGAGAACGGCCTGTCACAATCTTACGGTCATCAGTTTCCCATATCTTCTTGAGAAGAACGAAGAATTGAAATATCCTTTCGCTTCAGGATTGACTTCTTGAAAAAAGAAAAGGTACTATTTTGATTTGCTGAATGCTTGTAACCCTCCAATCTCTTGGGTAGAAAGAGTTGGGTGGGAGTACATCCCTCATTTCGCAGATTCTATGTCGTCTTGTTTGATACATGCAGTTAATATGGATGTGTATCAATCAAAGAAGCTATCTAGCTTAACAGATGGATTTCGTTCCCATTCGGGAGGGGGGGGGGGGGAGCCCCTTAACAAAAACAAGTGGCAAAAGGGGCGGACGTAGCCAAGTGGATCAAGGCAATGGATTGTGGATCCATCACGCGCGGGTTCAATCCCCGTCGTTCGCCCATCCGGGTAATTCAATGCCACTGCTCCGCCCCCTTAGGGCAGGGGCAGGGAAAATATCCCGAGTTGGGTGGGATATATGCAGGTCTCCTCGACAATAATATCTGAGAATTCCAATTTCATTTCAGCTTCGAATGCAGCTATTTACGAAAATAACCAGACTCGTCTGATATATCTTATCCATCCCATCTTGAAATTCTCGAAATTCTTGGTATAATAGATATGGGTAATAGGTAGATAAGTAGTCTCAGAACTAATAAGGGGAAGAAGCTATGGTAAAAAAGGTGGTAGGAAAAAGAATAGGAGTAAGGGGCCCAGATTCTTCATTTAAGGTTTGGGACTTTTTAGAGGTTGATGCATTAAACTACTTCTCCGAATCATTGAAAAACCAACATCTCGAAGAACTTGTAGTTAGTCCAGCTTCCACTGCTGAACCTTTCATTAGATTCTCTGACTTGAACTTTTTTAGTTCACTGTTTCTACGTAATCTGCGTCATTCAATAATGAAGGGTAGTGGCATCACCCTGGAGATGCTGATGTTGCTGGCGATACCAATTTTTATGCATCGCTTGAGTTACAAAAATTCGATCGATAGAAGTTTTGTATTAGCAAAAGTCATTAATGGAGGTGAGGGAATAAGAAAGAAACAGACAGAAAATTCTGGCAATTTCTCCTACGATTGCCTCCTTCAAATCAAGAGATTTTTCTCTGTCGGAAGAGATGGGGAGAGAAGAATACTGGCTCCCTACTACTTAGGTTCGAACAAAGATATTTCAATTTCTGCGGGTTCCTGTTCCTCAAAGGAGGAAATAAAAATTCGTTATGATGTCACGACTCCTTTGCTTTCCGGTAGGTGGAAAGCATGCATAACGAGGAGGGATTCCCCACTATTTGGCGGGAATAGATTTAAGGATGAAACTCAAAGGATTCAAGTGCTTCGTGGGGGTAGGTATCTGCAAAATCTACTTAGGTTTTTCGAATTCTATAACCAATTTATAGTTTCCAAAAACGGAAGTGAATGCTACCAAAACAAATTTGATTCGTCGCTTCTCCAGGAAATCCGTAACAAGCAAGATCTGGGTCGGTTACAAGCAATACGGTTGGGAAACAATTTCTTAAGTCCCTTAGTATTGGACCCCTTTGACAAAGCGGCACCTAAATTCGCAGATTCAGCCGATCACCGGGGAGATGGATCGGCATTTCCCTCTGAGCAAGAAGTCTTTTCCAACTTGTCTTTGTCTCCGTTTCGTAAAAAAGCGATATTGTTTTGCAGCTCCATATCTCAATTAGATTATGGAGAAAATGAAGGAGGCTTTCCCGTTCTACATGCTTATTCACAAATAAGAAATCAATTAATAAACCGATTCACTGACTTCCTTCCGAGAATTAGTAAATCAAATATTATTCTTGGTAGGGAATTAGTTATTGACGTCAGTAAGAGCATCAAATCCGAGAGAGGATTTCTTCCATCGGGAATGAGGAAAGATATGCTGTTTACTAAAATATCTGGCAAGAGACTTAGGTTAGCAAGTGGCGGATACTTCGACGAGATTCTCCCAAACTATTTTGAAGCATCCTTAGAGATACCTAAGGAAACAACTAATCAAAATGGAAATACTAATTTTCTAGACAAATTGGATGGAGGGGGGAACCTAGATTCAATATATTCTATAGTTAGATTATATGGGCGAAATAAAATCATACCTATATACTCAACATACATATTTCTTCTCCACGATTATTTTTGCGCGTTATCCACTGAATATTTCTTCCGAATCAAATATTGGTTGGGTGGCTGGACGGATGGCGGAGGATACACCAGTGTAACGAGAATTGCAACTGAATAAACAGTATTCAAGTGGAAGGATGACGTAGAGCGTCTGTCGAACAAATATGTTACCTCCCAAATTGGTGAGTGTAGGAATGTTCAACCAAATATGTATAGATGGCTCGGTGCAACAGGGATTTTGTCTATTTCGACTATTGGGGAATTCTTGAGAGAAGCAATGAAGTACGACTTGGAGGAATTAATCTACCATGTGTCAAGAGTGGGAAACGAGTTGCTAAAGAATATTGGTGTCAGTCTCCGTAGTACCAATCAACATGATTTTCACCGATTTCTTAATGTGTTATTTCTTTCCAAAAGAATTGTTGCTGAGGCTACTCGCCAGAAAACTCTGATAGATACCGTTGATTACTGCATCGAGAAATTGGACGACATAGATTTCGAAAATTTGAACAAAATGGATCGTATTGAGCTTGATTTCTTCTCAAGTTTAGTCGATGGTTACATTGACGATCAGATACTTCTTTTCAAAAAGATTCTTGAAAAAAGAAGAAGTTTCTTAGTCGAGTCTAGACTATTAACAAGTGAAAAATCGGTAGGCTCCTCGACCGCGCTAAAGCCTGCGTCGAATTCCATTTCTCTCGGGTTGCCTCACATCGAAGCTATCCGAGCAGGATTCTCGGGTGAGGCTCTTTCTATTATGGGGAGGCAAATTTGGAATCTGTTTGTGTATGATTTAAGTCGTGGGGGGAATTCAATTAGGAATATTGGGGGGGGTATTCCAAAAGACATTTCCGATCAAATGGATGGAATAAACGACTCACCTATACGGAGCCGTGCCGGAAACAACTTCATCCCGAGAATCGAAAGGGGTTTCTTCATCGGGAACTGTAGCAATAGTTATCTCGACGTGTTAGAAAACTTTTCTGTGGGCTCCGACAAGGAGGCCATCTCATCTGATATCATCTCATTTCTTCACCTCCAACTGTCAGATTTGTTACCATCCAATTTCTCAAAACAAACGGCAGGGGAGGTAGCTGGTCACTTACTCACATCAATTCAACTTATTTTGCCTAACCTGCATGAATCTGCGACAATAGTAACTCATTTAGAGGGACTTCCCAATTCTATTTCGGATCCGAATGGGTTACTGGCAAGTTTGAGCCCATCCCCCTGTGAAGCGACAGACTCGTTCTTATCTTCGTGTAGTAACGATGGAGTTTCTTTGGAGGAGGCATTGGTAAACTCCGACTCGTGGTCGGATCATCAGCGAACCCGACCTCGTCGGAATCTGGTATTAGATCGAGTCAATTCGGAAAAGTTTGTCGAAGATGGGTTAGACTCGAGAAATGGTTCCCCCAGGAATCGAGTCTATGGAAACGGCTTGTCTATTGAGTATTTCTGGGAAACGGAAGAATTGGATACACCTTATTGGTCGCTAAGATTCTCATTATGCAATGATATAACATCGATATCTCTAGTGGGACCAATCGGAGAGGGGGTTCCCCGCAAAGATGCGGGGTTCGCAGATTCATCTGCCCGGGAAGAAGCTACTCGCCCATCCCATTTCATCAATTTCGATAGATTATCGGAAGATTTGAACAGATATAAGATTTCTTGGATCTTCTGGAGAGACAGTATCAGCGAAAATTGGAGCTTATTGGGAGATTATATACCCCTGTTTTTTACCCCCACCTGGTGGAAATACTTCTGCAATCTAGTTGTAGAAACATATCCGGAAATAGTACTTAAGATAAGTTACGACTCAAATCATGATCTTCCTAGAATCTCTGAAGGAATTGCCAGGGATTTAGTAGGTGGAGCGAAGGGCTATTTACTCCGAAGCCTGCGAAGACTAGGATTGAGATTCGGAAACAATTCTATTAATACTATACCATCCGAGACAGATCTTCTTATTCTCGAAAGAATTCCTGATGAAGCGGAGATGTTACATCCGGGGGAATGGTCGGTATCTCAATTTTCCAATAGGCCTATCTCCTATTGCTGCATCCTATCAATATTACTCGTCCTCGCGTCATTGAAACATCCTTTGTCTGCCGTTTCGGGTTCCAATTCCTTTCATTTGTGGAAACGTTTCGCCACTCTTGAATATTTAACAGACCCAATGCGTGGATCCTATTTAAGAAAGGTAATGTATTCCCCCCCGACAAGCTAAATGTTAACGAGAGATCTACTAATTCATTCTCTGAATAGATTCTTAAATTGTGTAAGTAATATACTTTTTTTTCTTTTCGTGAAAAAGGAAATTGATTCATGGATATTTCGTAGAGAAAGCTCTGATATTTTACATAGTGATAAAGAACTAGTGACTCAATATTTGGTAACGACTAAGATTCTCTACAGGTATGCATCGAAATCAAAATCCAATTATGATTTCTCGAGCAACAAGATTTCTCATGAACCTTACCCACAAGAGAGATCCAACGTTTTGGCATACTTACTTCAATTCTGGCAAAATGATCTGTTGGGTCACAAAATTCGTAAGTTGGACCCTGCAGAGAAGTGGGCTTTTTCCGCCCTTGGGAGAGATATTCCATTTTCGGCAACAACGAGGCGAAGAGACAGTCTACTAACTATGCCATGTCGTGACATACCTATTTCACTCCAATCGGGATTATTACCATCCAAAGGAATTTTGCTAGTAGGACCTGTAGAAACTGGCCGATCCTCTATTATTAGAGATGTAGCATTCAACTCCTACTTTCCAGTGGTGAAACTACCACTCAAGAAGTTCATATACAATCGATCTTTTTTCAACAATGTACGTGGGAATTTCATCTCGAAAGAGAGCGTACACCGATTAACTATCGTCTTCGAAATAGCGAGAGAAATGTCTCCTTGTACATTATGGATTCAAGATATTCATGAGTTGAATATTCGTCGTTCGTATAATAAGCTAGAAGCTGATCCCAAATTTTTGCTTTGCCAAATATTGAAGAGTATTGGTCACAAGCTCGGCAACTCCGACATCCGCGAGAATGTCGTTATTGCCACGACTCACGTACCTGCGAGGATAGATCCAGCTTCAGTAGCTCCGAATCGGTTAAACTTATTAATAAATTTTCGTAAGTCCAATGGGCGTCAACGTCAGAAAGAATTGTCAATTCTATTACGTATCAAAGGTTTCGAGGTAGGGGATAATCCGCCTCTTCTTGAGGGTACTCTGTCTGGAACTGCAGGTTATAGTAAACGAGATTTACTTCTTCTCGCTAATGAAGCGTTATTGATAGGTACTTCCAAAGGGAAAAAGTTTGTATGTAGCAACGCAATTGGATTAGCTTTGCATAGGCAACATTCGACTGTTAGTGATATGGGCAATGGGATGGAATCTTATTCTGAATGGGAAATCTCTTCCTACAAGATGGCGGAAGCCACTTTTAAAAATAGTTTGACAGATATTTCTCTCACAACTATTCCCTTTATTGGTCATGACGCGTTAAAAATGCGATTTTATTACTTGTCTAACTGGTATGTGGAACCTTCAACAACCGAATCAACAATTGATGAATTCACTATGTTTTTACATCTCCCAGAGCTACTAGCCAAATTAGTAGCTCGCGATTCGTTCCAAATGGATATGGGGAAAAAGGAAAATCTCATTGTTATCGACAAACTCGTAGAGAATGACTTAAACCTAGCTTGTGGCGTTCTAGAAAACCTCTCGACTAATTTCCCACGTTCAGAAATCTGTAGGAGAGAGAGTCGACACAGTAATAGTTTTCTTCCCCCCCTTCCTATTGGAAAACCCAAGTATTGCTCAGGTGTAACCTCTCCAAGTCGCTCTTCCAAATCTCTGAGAAGAGGTAGACTTAGTAGTTTAACCGATTTCGAGATGCAACAGTCACCCGAATTAAGAAACTCGGCGGCAGAGATATCGCGTGAGATTACTTGGTCCCGCAAGGGTTGGCGTCTCCGTTTCCTGCGAAGCGAGACTTACGAATTGATGGGGGTATTATCCGAACCCAACCATTTGTATAACTTAATTCTCCTTTACTACAATCAGAATTATATACCCCAACAAGATTCCGAATTCAGTAAGATTAAGGAGGAGAGAAGTAAGTGGCGCGAGAAAAGCGGCTATCTTTTCAGCTTCGAGAAATCTGTCACTAATGGAACAGATAACTCCATTAAAAGATTAGAAAACCGATTGGATAATATGTTGCTACGTGAGCAATTTTTCGAATTGGGAATCTCTGGCGACTCATCTAATGAGTATGAAACACATTGTGATCGATTGAATGAAACGACTCGACTCTTCGGGGGTCGCTTCATCTGGGATCCCATGCTTCTGTTCCAGCCAGATCCTAACATTCCTTCCCCGCGTCGCAACTTGTTGTCGACGAAAGAACTGGCACGGAGGCTTCACACCATTTACGGTATGAGGAGGCAGCGCCTTCAGAAGATGTCAAATAAGAAAATTAAGGATTTCTTCCTCTATCGTGAAGATAATCCAAAATTGAAACCCGACTCATCTCTCAATCGGTGGAATAATCTTCCTCTGGATGATGAGGAGCGAGATTCCGAATACGTCAAAGAAACCTCTTCCGTAGATATACATCTGCAGTATCCGCAGACATTTACTCCCGTTCGTTTGGGTTGCTACGCGGTAGCGGAGGATTTCCCAGAACGATTTCTTCGGTTTAGGCTTTTGGTTCATAGAAACAAATGGATGAGACGGAACCGTTCCCCATTTCGGGATTTTCTTATCTATAATATGTTGCTTGAAACTTATGAATATCTATCCAATACGTTTCGGTTTGGTAAAGCATCACCGGATTGAACAATGAAACAATTCCTCCATGAGAATTCGATGTCATGAAACAACTGTTGTTTCCTCACCTAGATACTCCCCACTCCGTCTAGATCTCTAGACATAGAATTGGAAGCCAAATCAGTAGGAGGAAGATCTCTATTTTCCTTTTACTGATACGGAAAATCCAGTAGTAGAATAAAAAAAAATAGGGGTGAGAACGTGCCTGTATTCCCGTTTCCATTTGTTGGTGTCGAGGCTTACGCAATAGGAAACCATTCGAGGGTTGTTGGTCGGTCACGTCACGGTCCAACGCAACTTGATTTGACAGATGTGTGAAAGAAATACAACTCCCCTATTACTGGGAATTCTTGACATAGATACGAATCTCCCCGGATAGGATTCGAACCTACGACCAATCGGTTAACAGCCGACCGCTCTACCGCTGAGCTACCAGGGAAAATGGTAGGGGATTCAGTTCCATACACACTTTCTTGAAGACCTCTTTTCCGGAAGCCAATTCCACATCTAAAAGGAGTTAAGCTTTCTCTGCCATTTCATCAACTTCGCGTACGCCCTAGCCCCCATTTATTATAAGGGGGGGGCAGCAACGGTAGCAATCCCAATCGATTGGGAGGGCCCCCAAGTCATGGGCGTGGGAGGGTGGGTGGGGGGGTCAACCGGACGAGACGAGGTCGAGATCAACACCTGGCAAGCCTCCGTAACCAATCAGCAGTGGTTTCTATTCCCCCCTTTCGGGAGGCGTAGTAGAATAGTCGCAGGATTCTTTCTCCACCTCATTTTGAGGACTAGAAATGGAGGGTATAGAAGAAGCGAAAAGGAAATCCAGAGATGGGGAAGATTAAGAATAGTCGGGAGAAATGAACGCGAATTGGAGCTTCGTGAAACGAAAGTAGCAGTTTATGGAAAGGGTGGAATTGGAAAATCAACAACTAGCTGTATTAATTAAAGCTAATTAGTATTGTCAATAAAGTAGCTCCAAATATCATTGTGAATAAGTAATTAGATATTCTACCATTGTCTCCGTAACGTATGCTCTCTGCTCCCAACAAATTTAAGACTCCCGTTACGTTTACGAAACCGTCAATTACATATCGATCAAAACGCGAGACTGACTTACTAAGAAATCTTAAACTATATGCAAAGCAAATATTGTAATAATAATCGATATAACCTCGATTTAATGACCAGGATTGAACAATAGATCCAAGCTTACGAACTAGTTTAAAGGATTCAATAAATGTTTCTTTATCCCCAAGTATATGTTTTCGTCTGTAAATGATAAAGGATGTAAATATTCCAAGAAGAGATAAACCCAATGAGCCACGTGAATTGACCAATATTTCCCCTAGAACTTCAAAATATAGATTAATTCTGTAAAAACGAGATGGACCAATTAACCACGAGTTAAAGTTAGTGGTCTCTTCTATAAAATTAATTCCTACCAATCCAACTAATGTAGTGGGTATCGCCAGCATCACAAGGGGAATTGTCATACCAAGACAAGATTCTTCGGGAATTGGCAAGCTTTGGTTGTAGTCGGCCTTAATAACCCCATTTGTATTTTTTATATGTAAAAACGGAAAACTACTTGTTTTCGCGATTCCATTTCGTACTAATGTTACATTTCGATTAATTTGATTCAATGACAATTCTACTTCAGTATCGCCCCACAAATTGATAGAAGATGCCGTAGAATTGTTGAAGTCGGACCAATTCGTCTTAATTGTGCAAAAATCTCCTTCGAAAGTAAGAAAATAGATACGAAACATGTAAAACGCCGTTAGACCTACCGTGCTAGAAGCTATCAATCCGAGTGGAAGGGAACGTAACCAACTCTCGTTAATAATTTCATCTTTGGACCAAAAACAAGCTAGGGGCGGTATCCCAGATAAAGAGAGAGTACCTAAAAGAAAAGTAGTTCCCGTGATTGGCATGTATCTACGTAATCCACCCATAAAAAACATGTTTTGACTTCTGTCAGGTGAGTATCCAACAATTTTTTCGATTGAGTGAATAACTGAACCGGCTCCGAGAAATAGCAAAGCTTTAGAATAGGCGTGTGTAACTAGGTGGAATGAAGCAGATCGGTAAGCGCCAATGCCTAGGGCCGAAACCATATATCCCAACTGAGACATGGTGGAATAAGCAAGACCCTTCTTGAGATCTCTCTGGGCAAGGGCTAGTGTGGCACCTAACAAAGCTGTTGCTCCACCTACCCAAGAGATAACAGACATAACTGAAGGTAATGTCAAAATTAGGACAAAAACCCGGGCGATAAAAAAGATCCCGGCAGCTACCATAGTAGCTGCATGAATAAGTGCTGATATGGGCGTGGGTCCCTCCATTGCATCTGGCAGCCATACGTGAAGTGGAATTTGAGCAGATTTAGCAACTGGACCTAAGAGAAGTAGAAAAGCAATGATATTTGCAAAGATAGAATTGACGAATCCCACCTCTCCTAATTTGGCAAATCATTCACACAATTCGAAAATCTCAAAGCTACCGGTTGTCCAATAAATACCTAAAATACCTAGGAGTAATCCAAAATCTCCTATGCGGTTGGTAATGAAAGCTTTCTCACTAGCATTTGCAGCACCTGACCTTGCAAACCAGAAACCTACTAAGAGATAGGAACACATTCCAACTAACTCCCAAAAAATATGAAGCTGTATGAGGTTGGGACTGAATACTAATCCTAACATTGACGCGGTAAACAAGCTTAGATAGGCATAAAATCTGGCATATCCCCAGTCATGACACATATAACTATCGCTGTAAATCATAACCAGTACACCTACAGTGGTAACCAACAATGACATTACTAAAGTAAGCGGATCAACTAAAAAACCTACTTCCAGTTGAAAGGGTATCCAAGCCCATAAATATTGCTGGATCGAGTGGTTAATAAACTGTTCCTGAAAGAGAACAAATGATACAAACATGGAAGCTGTTAATAAAAAGATGTTGAGCAATGCGCACAGGCGGCGGAAACCCCCTGTAACTTTTGGGAAAAAAAATGATAACGATCCGGTGCAGCAAGAAGCTACTAGTGGACACGAAGGAATAATCCAAGCGTATTCGTTTGAGAGTTTCACAGATCTACGGAATTCAATTTGTTGGTACTTCCCCCGTTTCTCGCTAGGAAGGGAAGTGTGAGAGCAGTATCAAATGGAATGTATGCAAACAAAATAGTTTCTTTTTGACTAAGAAAATAAATAGACTAAATGAGTTCAAATTCTCAATTCTTTTAAGAAACAACAAGCAAAAAGCTTGACAATATTCACACGTGACTAAGATACTTATTCTAGTTGAGAATTTGGCGACGAATCAACTTGCTTTATGAGCAAATCTCTTTTGCCAAAAAGGGAGAGAAGAAGAGGCAAGAAAGGGGAGTCAAGGGGAGTCAAAATGATTGGATACGCAATTATTGATATTGGGGGAAAGCAATTGCGAGTAGAACCGGGAAGATTTTATGATGTTCGTCATTTTACCCAAAATCTAAATACGTGGGGATCTGACGCAAGAATATCCACGAGTCGAGTCTTGCTTATTCGTAACGGATCTGAAATAAGTATTGGTTCTCCGTGGCTAGCCAATGCAGTCGTCAAGGGCAGGTTTTTACACAGCTGTTTCGGGAGTAAGCTTATAATAAAAAAGATCTTTCCCAAAAGAAAAACTTGACGGACTCGAGGATACAGAGAAAATATAATTAGATTTGCAATTGATTCCATTCAATTTAGTTGTCAAAATGCTAATAATTGCTAATTGTTTAGGTGCGTTAAATTATTAAATAGTCTTTAATGCATCGACATCAAGTTTATTACTATTTTGACATATGCTCATTTTCGTGAATTGTCACTTTCTCTATTCATTATATTCATTCTGCCGATACATATCAACATAGCCGCTAGTTGCGAAGAGAGAAAGCTTTATCAATGCGTGACTATGGCCGTCCCAAAAAAACGTACTTCCAGATCGATTAAAAGAATTCGTAAGCATACTTGGAAAATTAAATCTGTGGAAAAGGCGTCAAAATCCTTTTCTTTAGCCCAATCTGTATTAAGCGGGCGTTCAAGAAGTTTTTATTACGTAAAAGAAAAACAGTCTTTCCAAAAAGATTAGTGATATTTTTGCTACATTCTGCAGGTAATTGTTTGACAGATATGGGAACTAAGCAACCGAGTGAGAAGCTATGAAAATGGTCGAGGAATTGAAAGGAACTTATTAAGTTTGACAAATCAATAACCTGAAATTTTTACTTCCCACCGAGAAATAATTAACAGAATTTGAAGATATTCTATCTAACAAATATAGCATTGCTAATTAGTGACGCAAACGCATTTGTTAATCAACTTCGAACAATTAGCAAGTAGTTGAAAAAACCATAAATTTAACAAGAGATTTAATCTCTTGTATTAAGATATCTACTATAGTATCCAAACAAATAAGTATCATTTAATGTCGAGGTAAAAATTTGATCAATACCGAGGCAAATTGGAAGCATTGGTAGATAGAATAAAAAAAAAATATATTACACTTCCAAACTTCAAACTTTGAAGAGGTAGATAAAGAAAGAGAGAAAAGAGACTTAATAACTTATCCTTCCTTTTTTGGATTTCCTCCTCGTTATTTGTCAGATTTAACATCTTTCTGTGGAGACGCATACCAATTCAATTGGATTGTTGCTTAACACTCAATTCACCTTTTAGGGTGTATCTGTACGACACTGTTGACATACATAATGTAGCGAAGCAACTTATTTCTAAATAAAATGAGCCTTCGGAATAGCAGGATTTGAACCTGTGACCTCCATCACCCCAAGATGGCGCGCTACCAAACTGTGCCATATTCCGTGTATATCTAAATCTATCTATCTATCTAAATGGATAGATAGACCTACTCATCTTTTTCACACTAAATGGATTAACTAAAAAATTGACCTATTTCTCTCTTCTCAACCCAAATGCATTCCAACACCTCACTTCAGTTCTATCTTGTGAAAATATGTACCGTCTTGTATGTACCCGGTTGACTTGTCGGTACAAGCCAATATACAATAGATTTAATCTGTTTAAACTTTGATAAGCCGCTATGGTGAAATAGGTAGACACGCTGCTCTTAGGAAGCAGTGCCAGAGCATCTCGGTTCGAATCCGAGTAGCGGCACGTGAAATGAAAAAAAAAAAGATCCATTTTTGGAAACCTATCAGATAGGTATAGTTAGTGATAGAATCACTAACTAAATTGGTGATAATACATCCTTAGTAAAATGAAAAAAAAAAAGAAGAAAAATTACTGGTCTTTCTCAATTACGACATATACCCGCGTAGAGTACATATCTGTTTATATATCGTTTCTGATGGTTTTTCTTGCAACTCTGTTGAACCCTATCAATTTATTTCACAAAATGGATAGATTTGGTTACTTATGTAGGAATAGCATGATAATTGCTTTTCTTTGTACTACTGGATTTATGACTACTCGCTGCCTCCAAACTAGACATTTACCACTAGGTAATTTATATGAATCTCTGATGTTTCTATCGTGGGGCTTCTCTTTGTTATACCTAATCTCAGATGTTAGATATCGGAATCGATTATCGCGCGCAGTTTTAGCGCCGAGTGCTATGCTGACTCACGCCTTCGCAACTTCAAGCCTCCCTCAACAGATGCAGTACCCCACGTTGTTAGTACCTGCCTCGCAGTCTCATTGGTTGATGACGCATGTAAGTGCGACGTCGATTAGTTATATAACCCCATTGTGTGGGTCTTTGCTAGCAATAGTTCTGCTGAGCCTATTTTACAGCGACGCAGGTAGCTCTTTTGTTGCAAATCTTGAAAATAAGATTAAAGAACGGATTTCCATTTCTCCGATGAACCCTTGTAACAACATTTGGGAAAGAATTGATGTGCAAAACTATTCCTACCTACTAATCTTCAATTCCCAGAAGTGCCAATTGATTAATTGCTTGGATAAATGGGCTTACCAAATGATAAGTTTGGGGTTTTCTCTTTCAACTATTGGTATACTTTCTGGCGCAGTGTGGGCTAATGAAGCTCGGGGATCTTACTGGAGTTGGGATCCAAAAGAGACTTGGGCGTTGGTAACTCGGTTGATATATGCTATTTATCTTCATGCAAAGATAAATGGGAAGCAGTTGGGGGAGGGGCCGGCTCTGGCAGCATCTATTGGATTCTTTTTGGTTTGGATCTGCTTTTTAGGAGTCAATTTACTAGGAGTTGGGCTGCATAGTTACGGATGGTTAGCGCAGAGAATAGAAGGTTAGATTTGGCAAGTCAATTCAAGAAAAAGAAATGAAACGGGAGGGGGGGGGGAGGGAAAGAAAAAAGTAGAAGAAGCAATTCATTTACCAATATCAAAATATTGACTCCGTCAAAGAAATGGGTAGCAGCAAGCAGGGTAAAAAAATAACTCTAACTAACTGGAGCGAGAAACAGGAACAGACTTGCCAGTAAATAAATAGGTGTAGCCAATTTATCAAATGTCTGTTTCTGCTACTAATTCTTTTCTCGAAAATAGAAGCAGTTAGAAAGGTGCAAATATCTCGCGAGCAGGTGTGAATATATTGTTAAATGTGAAATCTAGGAAACTATTTATTTATATCCACATTTCCACGCCATAATGGATAATAGGAGCGTAAAAGAAATAAGCTTATTCATACCAAATCATCGAGGACTACTTGTTTTCTACCTCGAAATATCTGGGTGTAACGGTGGGAGAGAATATATCTCAGTATTCCAAATAAGTGAAATTACATTTGGGTATAGACCAATAGCTAGTATTGGCAAAAGAAAACAAATTAAAATGAATAGTTCTCTTGGACCAAGATCAATTGAATAGAGATTTGATCTGTCAAAAGATCTGTAGCCATAAAAAAGTTGACGTAACATTGATAGTAAATAAATGGGAGTTAGGACTGTACCGACTGCTGCGCTAGCAGCAATTCCCGCCTTGAGAGCGTACGAATATTGCTTAGAAATAACAACTCCCAAGAAAACTATCAATTCTGATACGAAACCACTCATTCCCGGTAGTGCTAAAGATGCCAAAGAAAAGATGCTAAACATGGTAAACAATTTAGGCATTGGAATTGCAACTCCCCCCAATTCATCTAGGAGATAGGTTCGAGTCCTGTCGTAGCAGGTACCTGCAAGAAAGAATAAGGCAGCTCCAATCAAACCATGGGAAATCATTTGCAATATGGCTCCATCAATACCTGTTTCTGTCAAAGAACCGATTCCAATTGTTACAAAACCCATATGAGAAACCGAAGAATAAGCTATTCTTATTTTGAAATTGCGCTGACTCATCGAAATTAGAGAGGCATAGATAATTTGAATTGCTCCGAGCACCATCATCCATGAACCAAGTAAAAAATGTGCATGAGTCAGCACTTCTAAATTAATTCGAATAAGTCCATATCCACCCATTTTTAGTAGCACCCCAGCTAATAACATAGATGTGCTATAATGTGCCTCTCCATGAGTATCAGGTAGCCAGGTGTGAAAGGGAAATATTGGTAATTTTACAGCATAGGCTATCAAGAAGCCCACGTAGATAAGTATTTCCAGCGAAAGAGGATACGATTTCTGCGTCGAATCCTGAATATCAAAAGAAGGAACTTCGCTATTGTAAAAACTCATAGTCAAAGCTGCTATTAGTAGAAAGATTGAACCACCAGCTGTGTATAATACAAACTTTGTGGCTGAGTATAAACGTCTTTTCCCGCCCCATAAACATAGTAGTAAATAGACCGGAATTAGTTCTAGTTCCCACATGAAAAAAAAAAGCAGAATGTCGCGAGACACAAATAATCCAATTTGGCCGCCATACATAATTAGCATCAAGAAGTAAAATAGCCGTGTATTACGAGTGATGGGCCAAGCCGCTGACGTTGCCAAAGTAGTAGCAAAGCCCGTCGATATAACGAGACCTAGGGAAAGGCCATCAATCCCTACTGACCAGTGAAGATGGATCGACTTTATCCAGTTAAATGTCTCCAACAACTGAATTGAACGATAATCAATTTGGAAGTGACAGTAAAATATGTAAGTAATTGGCAAAAATTCCAATATGCAAATACTCAAAGTATACCATCGAATAACTCTGTTTCCACTACGGGGTAGGATTGGAATCATAAGACTAGCAAAAATTGGGAGTAAAACGACTACCGTTAGCCGAGGTACATTACTAATCATGAGTTGAAGAAGAAATAATTTTTTATAGAGATTGTGTGAACCAAATAAGATGACTCATACCCTACTTCGATAGTTTGAAGTTTTGGATATGAGTCGAGATAAATGATTCGGGGTTAAATTTCTTGTTCTACTGACTAGTAAGCTAGACCCATACTACGGGTAGTTTCAGCCCCCAAGTATACACGTACACTTAAAAAATCGGTCGGACAGGCAGATTCGCATCTCTTGCATCCCACACAGTCTTCTGTTCTGGGAGCAGAAGCTATTTGATTTGCCTTACATCCATCCCAAGGTATCATTTCTAGTACATCTGTAGGACATGCCCTTACACACTGGGTACAACCAATACATGTATCATATATTTTTACTGAATGTGCCATTGAGTCTGTTTACTCCTATTAGATCAATATGTAAATTTCTGGTAAAGCAGTTGGAAAAAATCTATTTTTGCTTCACCCTTCCCACGTGCCCACTTCTTAAAAAACAAGAAATTGGCAACATTTATTCACGATTTCCAAAATATATCCGATCAGATTTTGGAAAAATATCTCTTTTTTTACCCGGGAAAAAAAAAATCATAAGTTGAAGCTGCAGTAAACTCACTAAAGAAATTATTACCAGATATGATTGAGAGAAATTATAAGACTAATTTGGTGAGTTGAATATATTGCTTTTGATAACGAAATAAACAACTTAGGTGTCTAAAAATGTACAACCTATTGATCAATCACCATTTTAACAAATTTGATTGGTCGATACGAGTAGATCTCCTGTTTCGATGGATAGAAAGGGCAATAGCTAACCCGGTGGCGGCTTCAGCAGCTGCAACAGCTATTACAAATAATGAAAAGATCTCCCCCGGTTCCCGGTTGTCAAAAAAAAGATTTGAGAATGTAATGAAATTTGAAATAATTGCGTTCAAAATTGATTCAAGACTCATGGGTGCCCTAACCATATTTCTACTTGTAACTAGTCCGAAGAAGCCTACACATAAGATAAAAGCACCCAAAATTAGTTCTTGTTCAAACGTGATCTATTAAAATTCTCCTCGAAAGTTTTGTTGAGTCAAATTCTTTTTTTTTTCTCCCTTATCTCGGGATTCTACATATATCTTTATTCAAATAACTTAACGTCGTTCAAAAAAATGAAGAATTGTTGCGAGAGGGTGAGGCAGGTGATTTATTCTTATCAACAGTAAGTGCATTCTCATCGCGTGCCAGAGTAATTGCTCCCACTAAAGCAGCTAAAAGAAGTGTCGAAACAAGTTCGAACGGTACTACAAACTCTCCCAATAATTTATATCCAAGTTGTTTTACATTACCTCCGAGTATGTCTGATTTAAGAATTCCCGATTGATTGATGAAACTTAGATCAAACCAGTTGGTGTTTTGAATTACACAAGCTAATGTTAAAAAAAGGATTGTGCAAGCCCCTGAAGCAATGAGATCTCCTACACTGCAGACAGCAGGATCAGAACCCGCTGGTTCATCAGTAATCGTTACAGCAAATACGGTTAAAACATTTATGGCTCCTACATAAACTAGTGATTGTGCAGCAGCTACAAAATCTGCATTCAATGCAAAGTATAATAGAGATATACAAGTGAAAACTGACCCCAGAGAAAAAGCAGAATTAACCGTATTGATAAGTGATACCGCACCTAAACTTCCCAGTAAGATACTCAATTCTACCAATGTTAAAACAAATTTGTGGATTAATTCCGATAAATTCGTTAGACACAATTACTAAAATGTTTCATATGAATTTTTTACTAGTTAATAGTTATTTTTTTTCTCCAGTTTTTAGGCATACGGATGACTTAATTAATTATTCAGCGGATAACTCATGTTGCAAATTCTGACTTGCGTGTTAAGCTTTCTTATCCGAAAGATGTTTCAATTTCTTGAATCCAAAACTAATTGAATTGAAACATCTTGAGAAGCAGAAGGTGGTAGACGCCCCAAAGCCGTCTGATCAAAATTGAGTTCGTGACGATCATAACTGGAAAGCTCATACTCTTCAGTCATCGACAAACAATTTGTTGGGCAGTACTCGACGCAGTTTCCGCAGAATATGCAGACTCCAAAATCAATGCTATAGTTTCTCACTTTCTTCTTCTTCACATCTTTCAAAAAGATCCAGTCAACAACTGGAAGATTGATCGGGCATACTCGAACACGTACTTCGCAAGCAATACATTTATCAAATTCAAAATGGATACGTCCACGAAATCGTTCGGATGGCAAATTCTTTTTATATGGATACTGGACAGTTATGGGTAAACGATTTGAATGATCCAAAGTTACCGCGAATCCTTGGCCAATGTAGTTTGCGGCTTCTACAACTTGTTGACCATAATCTTGAAATTTAACTATTGTTGAAAACATGATATTTATAAATCCAATTTCAAATTTACTTCTCCATAACATTTCTATTTGAAGGGCAGGGGCAGATATCTGTAGTTGCTTCTCAATATTAAACTAAATGAATTTAACTTGAACTAAAAATGAAGCGTAGGCGTCAACTTATTAGTAACATTTGAAACGAAGCTGTCAGCAACAAATTTCCCAAAGCGATGGGCGGAAGAAATTTCCATCCGAGATCTAATAATTGATCCATCCTTACTCTAGGTAAGGTCCATCTTGTCAAAATGGCGATGAATAGGTAGAGATAGGATTTGGATAGTGTCGTGGCGACCTCTACAACTGGCTTCAACGTGTCAAAAGACTCGTCGATGGCACTCGTCGAGGTTGAAACATTTTGTATGAAATTCTCGAAAAAAGGAATTGATGAATCCCATCCACCTGAATACGAAACTGCTACAAATGGTGAGGAAGCCAACAAATTTAAGTGTGAACCAACATAAAATAAGCCAAATTTTATTCCTGAATATTCAGTTTGGTAACCCGCCACCAACTCTTCCTCCGCTTCTGGCAAGTCAAATGGTAATCTCTCACATTCCGCCAATGAGGAGATGAAAAATGCTATGAATCCTATTGGCTGACGCCACAGATTCCAGCCCAAAAAACCATATTTGGATTGTGTCTCAACTATATCAACTGTACTCAAACTACCGGATAAAGATAGTCGACAGATTCTCTTGCCTCTACTTCAAAACCGTACATGAATTTAAATCTTCATACGGCTCCTCATTGAATTGAGATCGTGAGAAGAGTAACTTATCTCAGTTGCAGTTGAAACTCTTTGCTTTTAATCAATGAGATTCTGTATGCTACGAATTCGCTTCCGAATCTGTCTCAACCTCATCTAGTTGATCATTTGAATAGTTTTACTAAGAAAGAATTTGTATTTTTCATTTATTTCTATTTGGAAAAATTGTAATTCTTTCTTATTGCATATAAGAAAATGTTGTATTCAACTTTTCTTTACTTTTCCTTTCAATTTGAGATTTTGATGAGGGTTACTTCGTCCCAAATAATTGTCACTGAAGTGAATGTAGTTATACTCGAGAATGAAATTAGTTAAATGTACTACTCAGTCATCCCTACCAAAGCTGAGTATATTTCATGCCGTCAAAAAGTAGGAAAGGGATTTAGGAGAGGGAAAAAAAATGGATACAAGTGAAAACATACATAAATATGTATGGAGATACATCCAGCTTCATCAATCTCGCTGTTTTAAGGACTGATTCCTCCCTCCCCCGCCTAGAAGATCTCTTGCGTATATTTGTGTTCCTCGCTACTCATCTTCTGCAACTCCAAGGGGGAGCAGAAACTGACTGCTCCTTCCCAACCGCTTCAAGCCTGTAGGGTTAGTCACAGTCTTGGGATCATGGAGCATTCACCGCCGGTTCATTCGCGGACTATTGGGTTTAACTCTGCAACTGCAGAAATGCCGTTTAAGTTCACCCAGATAATTACTTGGTCTATCGCCCAACAGGATTTCTTGCTACAACAGGGGTAAAGATGTTTACCTCTTTTTACATCCGTATTTTACGAATCGCACGTAGGGATACCGACAATACGCATAGGGCTAGGGGTATTTCGTAACTGATAGATTGAGCCGCTGCCCTAAGACCACCTAACAAAGAATATTTATTATTTGAACCATAGCCCGACACCAGAAGACCCAGAGGTACAATGCTTGAAAAAGCAATCCAAAAAAATACCCCTACTCCTGAGTCGGATAAAATGATATGTTGGCCGAAAGGTATTACCAAATAAGTAATGAAAACCGGTGTAACTACAGCAGCTGGTCCGGCAGAAAACAACCAGACATTACCTTTAGCTGGAACGACATTTTCCTTCAAAAGAAGTTTAATTCCATCTGCTAAGGATTGAATAATCCCTAGTGGACCTGCGTATTCTGGTCCGATACGTTGTTGCACTCCCGCAGATACCTTTCATTCGAGCCATGCGATGACTGAGACTCCCATCGTGACTCCCAAAACTAGAATGAGAGTACAAGCCAAAATCCAAATCGATTCGGAAAAGGTCACTGCATTTTTAAATCTGTCAAAGATAGGAATCAGTTCCTTTTTGGAAAATTCAACACCATTTCTCATTTTAACGATCAACCTCTCCCATAATTATGTCTATGCTACCTAATATTGTCACAATATCTGCTAGCTTCATTCCCCTAAGCAATTGAGGAAGAATCTGTAAATTTGTAAAACCTGGTGGACGGATTTTCAATCTCCAAGGAAAAACGCTATCATCGCCAATTAAAAAAATCCCCAATTCTCCCTTGGGAGCTTCTACTCTTACATAATGTTCCTGTTTAGGCAATTTAAGAGTGGGGGAAGATTTCTTCCCAACAAACTGATAGTTGAATCCATTCCAGTCTATTTTGTTTTTCCGTTGCGCAAGACGACGCCCCTCGAGATTCTCATACGGACCTCCCGGAAGAAGTTTTAAAGCTTGTCGAATAATATTTATAGATTCTTTCATTTCGTCGATTCGTACCAAGTATCGAGCTAACGAATCTCCTTCTCCTTGCCACTGAATTTGCCAATCGAGCTTATCGTAACACTCATAATGATCAATTTTGCGGAGATCCCATTGAACTCCCGAAGCTCGCAACGAAGGTCCGGATAATCCCCAATTGATGGCTTCCTGTCTATTAATGAGACCCACTCCCTCCACTCGTCTTAAGAATATGGGATTTTTTGTAACTAACCGCTCATACTCATTGATTTTTGGCAAGCAATATTGACAAAAATCTAAGCATTTATCAACCCATCCATATGGTAGATCCGCGGCAACTCCCCCAATTCGGAAGTAGTTATGCATCATTCGCATACCTGTAGCAGCCTCAAACAAGTCGTAAATCATCTCTCTTTCCCGGAATATGTAAAAAAAGGGGGTTTGCGCGCCGATATCTGCTAGGAATGGACCAAGCCATAACAAGTGAGAAGCTACCCGGCTTAATTCGAGCATGATTACGCGTATGTAGCTAGCTCTTTCGGGTATCTGAATATTTGCCAATTTCTCAGGCGCATTTACCGTGACCGCTTCAGTAAACATAGTGGCTAAATAGTCCCATCTCGTCACGTAAGGAAGGTATTGGGAAGTTGTTCGATTTTCGGCGATTTTTTCCATTCCTCGATGCAGATAGCCCAATATTAAGTCACAATCAATAACGTTTTCACCCTGCAAAGCAACAACAAGCCGTAGAACACCGTGCATCGAGGGATGATGAGGACCCATGCTTACTACAACTGGATCAATATTTTCGAGACGAATACTCGTAAATTGCTTTCTCTCCAGTAAATGTCAAAAAACCCGGGTAGGAGGCAGCTAATTCAGCTACAATATGGTGAAAGATTGAACCTATGGAGAAGGTGAAAAAAAAAATGACTTTTTTTTTATACTAACGTCCTTTCAATCTTCGAATACCTAATTTTTTCAAAATTCTCACATATAAACCTGTATTTTTATTGGACAGATAAACTAGGAGACGCTTACGTCTACCCAGTAATTTCCACAACCCTACTTGGGATGAATAGTCCTTAGGGTGTAATCCCAAATGGGAAGTAAGCCTCGATACCTGGTAGGTTAAGTAGTAAATTTGAGAAGCGGTGAATCCCGTATTTACTTCTCTATCTGGAAGCTGTACGTGAATATATTCCTGTTTCTTCATAGTAATATTAGTAGTAATCACAAATTTGCCTCTTGCCTCGGATCGATTATAAGGGGTTTAAGTGCTAGTTGCAGCACTAATTATCTAAACATGGAATTCCAATTTCTTGGGAGGAGGGTGTGGGTGTTTATACCACACCCTCCTAGAGTGACTAAAATTCCCATCTATGATTAGGAAATGCTCTAGCCTTCCCATGGCATCTAAGTTTACGGCTAATTTACTTTTAACTATTCCAACTCCAAGAATTCAACTCAGTAACTAGGTTCATGTCATACCTTCTCTACTGGCTTTCTCAACTTTTAGTAATAGGATACATTCGTATTCTAGTTGTAACAAATCGACTCCCAGTTGTGATGCCGAGGCAAAATCTGCCGGTACACGCCACTTCTTCTAATCGGTGACTCGGCCATAAGAAACGTCTGATCTTTTGAATCCCACCCGGTACCGGGAGGTATTGTCTCTCAACATTGCGGGCTTTTTCCATTTCCAAGATAAAATGAGAAGAGTCTCTCTTTGGGGCCAAATCTTCGGAAATTAGTAAACAACGAAGGAATCGAAATTCCCGTTGACGACGCGGAGATAGGAGGTCGTCGATGTTGTAAAAGCGAGACTGTTTGCAATTTCGTTCAATTAATATGTGTGACAGATTTGAAATATAACTGTCGTTACCTACCTTTCTGCAGAAGCGTCTTCCGATTCCACCTCTTAACCTGGATCTGAATCTTAGTAAAGGATTTATTATTTTGTACAACAGATCTTGATCGTCAAAAACTAATGGTAATCGATGAGCTGAAATGACAGATAAATTATGAAAAAGATCAAGTTTAGTTGTTGCGTCGAAATATAAGTTTAACAAATCTGAATTTATTTCAATATTGTTACAAAGTGTAATCAAATCTTGGTCATCTCCTAATGTTCTCGTGAGAGTTATTAAGTTTCTAAATCTCTCTAATTCTGCTTCAAATTTCCATTTCCATCGGAAGATGTAGTCCGCATCTTCTCTTTCCTCTAACATGACTTCGTACAATTCATCCAATACCCTCTGGAATCTGCTATTTATATCCATTACTAAATCACATTGATCGTTATCTTTCACTATGGGATCTTTTGACCACTTTGTTTTCTCACTGAAGCCGTAAAAGCTTTTTTGTTTTGCAACATGTAAATCTAGCCTCGATAGCAAGTCAATTTGCAAATTAAAATTAGATCTTCCTCCCACCTCAAGATTTCGGAAACGAATAAATTTTAGAATCTTGCTTCCTTTACCACTTGTCCAAATACGACTTCTGCGGCAAAACCTACGCTGCAGAACATCTTGCCGCACAGAAAAATTAAGCACATCCCCATTTTGTGCGAAATCAGTTAAGTTCTGCAGTACGTTTCTATGGTTACGAAGTTTATTGAAATTACTAATTCTATTTCTGAGAAAATACTTTTTTGTATAGATTGAATAAGTTTGTAACTTATTATGAAGAATGTGAAATCTCGGTTCATTGAGAATATTTGTCTCACTAATACTAAGTTTGCCCAAGCAAACTTTCCATTTCCGAGGTGCTAGACTGCGCCACGACGATGACGGCAAGTTATATCTGGAGAGACAATCTAGCCATTCATTCCAATTATTTTCATCTAGATTGAGAAATCTATTTAAAAATCCCCACTTTTCTATAGATCTTGCAACGTTCTCGTCAAAAAACCCCTTAGCAGGGGTACCAATTTTTCCATCGAACGAGCTTATCAACTTATTTTCAGAATTACCCCCTTTTTTAGGACTCGGAAATTGTGTCTCAATGAAATCGTAATGGACAGGATTTTCTTTTACGTACACCTGGGCTTGGTAGAGGTTTGAGACACCGTCCCTATCGCTACAGATGTCACCCTGTCTATTTGTTACTCCACAACTACTGTTATTCTTTCTGTTATTAACTAAAAGTTCCAGGTCTAAGTCTTCTTTTATACCAGTCCTCCAAATATCGGCATAGAGACAAGCTTGGGATGGCAAGCTAAATCGCGGCAATATATTTTTTGTAAATAAATTGTTTGTACGACTAATGTTAATGTTATCTAGCACCCTTGCCAATTGCATAACCAATGCAACTAATTCATTGAAATAATGAACGGAAATCCTGTCAATTGTGAAAGATAAGTTTATTACTACTGAAGCAAATGTTTCAACTAATTCTTTGACAAGGAAAGAGAAACTTAATAATACTTCTTCGGAATGAACTAGTTGCTTCCATTCAAGATTTGCCGCATTGATGATCTCTGTGTCACTTGATGCAGCATCAATTGGTATTGGTAACAGATTATTCAAAGTTATTTCAGAATATGGTTTATCTGTTTCAACCTTTTTGTCCAAAAGCTTTGTGGAGTCAGCTGCAACGATATTTCTAAAAGATCTTTCTCTTCCTATTAGGTCTCGAATGACAAGTTGTTTATCGGTCACACTAGCTGGCTGTATCTCCCCACCAATAGCAACAGATTTCCCACTTTTTGTGGTCAAACCATAGTCAGGGTTTGCCACTTTATCTACGTAATTGGTAGATGAGGTTTTATTATAATTCCTATTATATTTACTGAATACGCTTGGTAATTCTCCATTTCGTCTGAGATTGGAAAGAACATCCAACTCCTCCAATTGAGTTGACTTTGGTTTCAATACTTTTCCCAACTCAAATCTGTAACTAATAGATTGATAGGCATGCTTAATCTGGCGAGGCAAGCCCCTCATACAACTACGAATTAACTTCCTTTGCACGGGTTTCCAAAAAGAAGTTTCTTTTTGAATAGTTCCAAAAGGTATATCTGTCTGATACCCCAAAACGGTTAAATAAGTGAATTTGTGTCTTTTTCGTTTTAATTCTTTCTTGCTTTTCAACTTCTTATTTTTGAATTTAGCTTCCCCATGTTCTCTCTGAAGAGTATTTTGTTTTTTACTATCATCTGTGTGCCATGGCTTCAGCCGAAACGGATATACAATTTTTATCTGAATACCTTCTTTTAACCAGCGTGGGGGTAACTCATCTTGCGAGAATTCTTCGCCATCAAACGTACAATTTATGTGAATTTCTTTACCCCATTTTGTCCAATCTTTATCCCACTCAGGATTTTGACGAAGTAAGATGCGTCCGATATTTTTCATAACTATAAGTACTGGTAGTTTGAGAAACTTCCGAAATCTAGATTGAAAAACGAGCATATATCCCCTTCCGTTATGGATGGGCCCTATGTCAGATCTAGCCGCTATAGCTGCCCGAGCAAGTTTTAATTCACCAATTAAGCTTCTTCTCGCGGATGGGGAGATATCTAGTAACTTTTCATGGAATTTGCCATCCCAGTGTTTTTTGAACTCACCCAATTCTGATTCAAGATTTGAAGTAGTCATCTGCTCAATAAGTGATTGAAAAAGCATTGGCCTTTCTGCCGATCTGAGGAAGATAGCCGAGCGTATTTTTTCCTGAAGTGATTTCCAGAGTAAGGTCTTTCGCCGCCTAGAACGCATGGATCCCTTCAAAAATCTCCGACGGAAATCAGATACGTTTGCGTACCGCTGCACAAATTTTTCCGATCTGGGGTTCCCTTTTGCAAAAGTAACACCCACGTTACGCAATTTTCTGTGTCGGAAATCACCGTCTTCCCCCGGCACATCAAAGTCGTTGTCAAAATACAGTGCAATAGTTCGAGCTAGATCCATGCTTAGATCCTCGACTTTATGTAGTCTCCGTATCTTTCTTTCTACATTTGACACCCTTTCACAATTTCTCACTGAAAACCCTTTGAGTTTAGATATCCAACTAAATTGGTGAAAGTACCCGACCTCTAGGTAGGTCAAAAACAATATCTGATCCTCATAATCTAAATTTGTTATTTCGTTCCAAGTAACATCGAGTTTGGGCGAAGATCTTATCTTTTTTAAGATATCTTGTATTTCGTAGTCGTACAAAACTCGATTCTTAAATATAAATTGAAAAATACGTTTACTTGTTGATGGCAAAGTATTCCACGGCAAAGGATTTCCGTTTCCCCGCCTCCACCTTTGATTTTTGTCAGAGATCCAATCTTTGAAAAAATTTCTTTTAATAATGTCTCTCGCATTTTCTGCTTTTTTACTATCCTGTAATTTACCCCATTTCCATCTAGTCAAACTCAATTCATCCAATAACAGAAATGTCTGCGGAACTGGGATTCTTATACGGGATTTATTGGCAAGGGGGTCATAGGTGCGGGGTATTCTCCCTCTTCTCCCGCCCGTTAATCTAATTTTTTTTCTCAATGTTTTTGAAAACGAAGAACCAAAATCTAATACCTTGACTCGATCTATCAATTCTTTCTCAAAAGATATGGTTCTTACAAATTTTTGTGAAATCCAATTCCGAAGCGATAGACAGGTTCTAAAAGATCTACGGGACTTCGCCATAGACCAATATATCTCCTTTCGAAAAATTGATAAACTGGGTAACGCTGTAAAAGACAATCTCTCTTTCCCATCAGTTAAACATCTTTCAAAAAAGTATGTAGATGTCCTCCCTTTGTAAAAACTACCATTGATATCGGATCGACAATTTTTGACAAATCGATTGCCCCGATTTGCTCTAGAGGGATCGAAGAAAGAAGTAGGCCATGGTTTGAAAAACCACCACAAGAGATCCGAATATTCAGCAATTTCCCAAAAATCCATCTCTCTATCATGAGATTCATTCATAAACTTTTTGGTCCAAAAAGAGACTGGAGCTCTACCCAAATAGGCTACGGCATAATATACGAAAACAATACTAAAAGTTGTGTATATAGAACGTTTTGCCACTAGATAGAGCATCGGTGAATCCTTTTCCACGCGACTTAGAAGTAGTCTAGAAAAATAATAGAATGCTGACTGACCAGTTAACCAACCCATAAAGATAGCAATCATAAAGATTGTATCAGTGCTGTAGCGGAAAAGACATGAGTAAATCAATCTTGTCAAGACGGGATTTGGTAACATAACTGGGTTCAAAATTTGAAACAAGAAATTGATCAAGAATAATCTTGCTACTCGTGAGTCGCGTAATGAGGTGACGGGACGCAAAATCTGATAATTTGGAAAATCCTTAATTATCAAACAGAAAAGAAGTGTATACGGTACTGCTACGACAGTTAATATATGTGGCCTCAGCAAAAATAGGTAAATCGGTGAGCAGTATATTGACAATATAGTTACTAGCTGTGCCAATACGGATCCACTTAGAGAAACAAGGCCACTTAAATTTCCACCTAACAAAAAGGATCTTACACATAGGATTTGCGAGGGCCCCACGGGTAATGTTGTAAGTAACCCATAATATAAACCAAGTAGCACACGGGGACCTATCAGTTTTGTCCAGAGTAGTGACGACAGTAGATTTGTATTCGTTGCAGCTTTTTTAATGTGTAAAGAAATTGACTCACTTGTTTTTAGTTTTACTTATTTCTTGGTTTTCTACCAAGACTCGACCTTCCAACGCCTCCTTCACATCTCATTTTTATCTATTTGTATCAGTATCAGCACTATTAGAAATAGTATACATGGAAATGCAAGATTATTCAAGTGGTTGTGAAAATGACTTTTCAAAGTCATCAGCCTAAGATAATTCTTGAGGGGGGAGGGAGGGGGGGGGGGTAGTTAGAAGTTTAATGGTTAATCGCGTCACGTCAGGAACGAGGAATTTCACAAAATCTTTGAATAAAAACTTCAATAGACACGAATTGACACCTTTTTGAAGGTGATTTGCCGCGGATTGTTTTACAAAACAAGCTAAATCAAAAGAGATTGATTCAATCTCTTGTTGTCTGTTTTGATAAACTGCGAGAGCCTGGGGTAAAGACAACTTTACGTCGCAATGGACGAGTAACTAGCTCAAGAATGTCTCGAACGTTACCAAATCCATGAATTTGTGCAAATGTAAATTCGACTGACCACTTAGTATCTATATCTCTAGCCTCCAAAGGATTGGCGTGGGCCATTCCGGTAATAGCCAAATGCGGTTTCAATTCATGCAAACGCTGCACTTGCCCATAATTATCAGGTTTCTCAACAATCCGAGGTATAGGTGTTTTCATCCTTCCGCAAGTATGTTGCAAAAACAAAAGCTCAGCGGCTTGGTATCGCCTATCCATATAGGGAATACCTATTTCGTAAACAATCATTCCGCATCGAATTGAAAACCTTGCCAAAGAAATTTCCAACAAATTATCTCCCATAAAAAATACAGATTTACCATTTATTACTTGAAGATAATCTTTAACATTTTCCCATATCTGACTCTCTCTATTTTCCAGACCATATGGCTTTATATTGAAAACTGAACAAATCTTCTCGATCCAAGCGCGTGTCCCATCCGGACCAATTGGGAAGGGTGCTCCAATTAACTTACATTTTCTTCGACGCATTAACGTTGTTGCAGTGCGGCTCAAAAAGGGATTGACTCCGCAGACATATACTCCTTCTCCTAAACCAGGAAGTTCTTCGTATCTCTGAGAAGGTAACCAGCCAGAAACAAAAATTGACTGATGTCTCAATTCCGAATTCAGTTGCGAAGCTACACTAGATGATAAAGAGCCAAAAAGCACTAAATCAGATCTTGTCAATTCATTTCTATGATGAACTTTTTCACTTGAAGTAGCATGAATCTCAATACGCGTAAATTCACTTCGATTATTTGGATTTGTCTCGCAATATTTGTATTCCGGACATCGATGTGCCATTGCAGCCAATGCGGTATCTTCCCCTTGGGTGAAAGCATAATCCAAGCCGTTTGCTCGTGCAACTATGATAGGTATTCCAATTTGTTTTTCTAATTTTGGTGCTATACCCTCCAAATCCATTTTTACTATTTCTGTGGTACAGGTGCCAATCCAAATGATAACACTTGGCTTCCTGTCATCTTTTATTTGCAAGCAAATCTTTTCCAACTCTTTTTGATCATTTAATTGAGCTGAGATATCTCCCTCTTCCAATTCCGCCATTGCGTATCGAGGTTCCGCAAAAATCATTACTCCAAGAGCATTTTGTAGAAAATATCCACAAGTCTTTGTACCTACTACCGGGAAAAAACTATCTTCAATCTTTTGGTACAACCAAGCTACGCAACTGATTGGACAGAAAGTATGGTAATTACCAGTTTCACATTCGAAAGCAAGAGTCTTTGGACTTTTCATGGAATTGTTTCCTCAGATTGGAAAGGTGTGAATTTCCATTTATATACGTGTACATATATACATAGAAAGACTTACTCTCTTTGCTGTTAGATAATTGTAAAGTCAAGCAAAACATCTTGTTGATTTGCATTTTTATTTGAGGAAGTGGTATTTAGGTAGAAATCCGATAGTAAGCTAAATAATTCTCTATCTGGGATTTCCCTTGGTACGATTCCTTCTGGTTCGGATAAAATCTAATCTGCTATATTCAAATAAAAATCACAAACATAATTTAGATTTGGTTGATGCTCAGCCATTTCAAACAAAGTTTTTCCTTTCACTCTCGATACGCGAATATCTTCTACCAAGGGTAATACTTCAAGGACAGGCATGGGACAAGCTTCTACGTATTTATCAATAAGATCTCTTCCGGATGTTCGGTTTCCAACCAGACCGGCCAGCCGTAAAGGATGAGTATGTGACTTTTCTCTGACTGAGGCGGCGATGCGGTTTGCTGCAAAAAGAGCGTCAAATCCGTTATCAGTTATGATAATGCAGTAATCCGCATAATTTAGGGGGGCCGCAAATCCCCCGCAAGCAACATCTCCCAAAACATCGAATGAAATTATGTCATATTCATAAAAAGCATTTAATTCTTTTAAAGGTTTTACCGTTTCTCCCACAACATATCCTCCACATCCAGCTCCTGCGGGGGGTCCCCCAGCTTCTACGCGGCTTACCCCGCCATAACCCTTATAAATGACATCTTCAGGCCATACATCTTCGTAATGATAATCTTTCACCTGTGAAGTGTCTATAATTGTAGGTATTAAGAATCCTGTTAATGTAAATGTACTATCGTGTTTTGGGTCACATCCAATTTGTAAGACTTTTTTTCCCCGTCTCGCTAAAGCTATCGATGTGTTACAGCTAGTTGTTGATTTTCCAATTCCACCCTTTCCATAAACTGCTACTTTCGTTTCACGAAGCTCCAATTCGCGTTCATTTCTCCCGACTATTCTTAATCTTCCCCATCTCTGGATTTCCTTTTCGCTTCTTCTATACCCTCCATTTCTAGTCCTCAAAATGAGGTGGAGAAAGAATCCTGCGACTATTCTACTACGCCTCCCGAAAGGGGGGAATAGAAACCACTGCTGATTGGTTACGGAGGCTTGCCAGGTGTTGATCTCGACCTCGTCTCGTCCGGTTGACCCCCCCACCCACCCTCCCACGCCCATGACTTGGGGGCCCTCCCAATCGATTGGGATTGCTACCGTTGCTGCCCCCCCCTTATAATAAATGGGGGCTAGGGCGTACGCGAAGTTGATGAAATGGCAGAGAAAGCTTAACTCCTTTTAGATGTGGAATTGGCTTCCGGAAAAGAGGTCTTCAAGAAAGTGTGTATGGAACTGAATCCCCTACCATTTTCCCTGGTAGCTCAGCGGTAGAGCGGTCGGCTGTTAACCGATTGGTCGTAGGTTCGAATCCTATCCGGGGAGATTCGTATCTATGTCAAGAATTCCCAGTAATAGGGGAGTTGTATTTCTTTCACACATCTGTCAAATCAAGTTGCGTTGGACCGTGACGTGACCGACCAACAACCCTCGAATGGTTTCCTATTGCGTAAGCCTCGACACCAACAAATGGAAACGGGAATACAGGCACGTTCTCACCCCTATTTTTTTTTATTCTACTACTGGATTTTCCGTATCAGTAAAAGGAAAATAGAGATCTTCCTCCTACTGATTTGGCTTCCAATTCTATGTCTAGAGATCTAGACGGAGTGGGGAGTATCTAGGTGAGGAAACAACAGTTGTTTCATGACATCGAATTCTCATGGAGGAATTGTTTCATTGTTCAATCCGGTGATGCTTTACCAAACCGAAACGTATTGGATAGATATTCATAAGTTTCAAGCAACATATTATAGATAAGAAAATCCCGAAATGGGGAACGGTTCCGTCTCATCCATTTGTTTCTATGAACCAAAAGCCTAAACCGAAGAAATCGTTCTGGGAAATCCTCCGCTACCGCGTAGCAACCCAAACGAACGGGAGTAAATGTCTGCGGATACTGCAGATGTATATCTACGGAAGAGGTTTCTTTGACGTATTCGGAATCTCGCTCCTCATCATCCAGAGGAAGATTATTCCACCGATTGAGAGATGAGTCGGGTTTCAATTTTGGATTATCTTCACGATAGAGGAAGAAATCCTTAATTTTCTTATTTGACATCTTCTGAAGGCGCTGCCTCCTCATACCGTAAATGGTGTGAAGCCTCCGTGCCAGTTCTTTCGTCGACAACAAGTTGCGACGCGGGGAAGGAATGTTAGGATCTGGCTGGAACAGAAGCATGGGATCCCAGATGAAGCGACCCCCGAAGAGTCGAGTCGTTTCATTCAATCGATCACAATGTGTTTCATACTCATTAGATGAGTCGCCAGAGATTCCCAATTCGAAAAATTGCTCACGTAGCAACATATTATCCAATCGGTTTTCTAATCTTTTAATGGAGTTATCTGTTCCATTAGTGACAGATTTCTCGAAGCTGAAAAGATAGCCGCTTTTCTCGCGCCACTTACTTCTCTCCTCCTTAATCTTACTGAATTCGGAATCTTGTTGGGGTATATAATTCTGATTGTAGTAAAGGAGAATTAAGTTATACAAATGGTTGGGTTCGGATAATACCCCCATCAATTCGTAAGTCTCGCTTCGCAGGAAACGGAGACGCCAACCCTTGCGGGACCAAGTAATCTCACGCGATATCTCTGCCGCCGAGTTTCTTAATTCGGGTGACTGTTGCATCTCGAAATCGGTTAAACTACTAAGTCTACCTCTTCTCAGAGATTTGGAAGAGCGACTTGGAGAGGTTACACCTGAGCAATACTTGGGTTTTCCAATAGGAAGGGGGGGAAGAAAACTATTACTGTGTCGACTCTCTCTCCTACAGATTTCTGAACGTGGGAAATTAGTCGAGAGGTTTTCTAGAACGCCACAAGCTAGGTTTAAGTCATTCTCTACGAGTTTGTCGATAACAATGAGATTTTCCTTTTTCCCCATATCCATTTGGAACGAATCGCGAGCTACTAATTTGGCTAGTAGCTCTGGGAGATGTAAAAACATAGTGAATTCATCAATTGTTGATTCGGTTGTTGAAGGTTCCACATACCAGTTAGACAAGTAATAAAATCGCATTTTTAACGCGTCATGACCAATAAAGGGAATAGTTGTGAGAGAAATATCTGTCAAACTATTTTTAAAAGTGGCTTCCGCCATCTTGTAGGAAGAGATTTCCCATTCAGAATAAGATTCCATCCCATTGCCCATATCACTAACAGTCGAATGTTGCCTATGCAAAGCTAATCCAATTGCGTTGCTACATACAAACTTTTTCCCTTTGGAAGTACCTATCAATAACGCTTCATTAGCGAGAAGAAGTAAATCTCGTTTACTATAACCTGCAGTTCCAGACAGAGTACCCTCAAGAAGAGGCGGATTATCCCCTACCTCGAAACCTTTGATACGTAATAGAATTGACAATTCTTTCTGACGTTGACGCCCATTGGACTTACGAAAATTTATTAATAAGTTTAACCGATTCGGAGCTACTGAAGCTGGATCTATCCTCGCAGGTACGTGAGTCGTGGCAATAACGACATTCTCGCGGATGTCGGAGTTGCCGAGCTTGTGACCAATACTCTTCAATATTTGGCAAAGCAAAAATTTGGGATCAGCTTCTAGCTTATTATACGAACGACGAATATTCAACTCATGAATATCTTGAATCCATAATGTACAAGGAGACATTTCTCTCGCTATTTCGAAGACGATAGTTAATCGGTGTACGCTCTCTTTCGAGATGAAATTCCCACGTACATTGTTGAAAAAAGATCGATTGTATATGAACTTCTTGAGTGGTAGTTTCACCACTGGAAAGTAGGAGTTGAATGCTACATCTCTAATAATAGAGGATCGGCCAGTTTCTACAGGTCCTACTAGCAAAATTCCTTTGGATGGTAATAATCCCGATTGGAGTGAAATAGGTATGTCACGACATGGCATAGTTAGTAGACTGTCTCTTCGCCTCGTTGTTGCCGAAAATGGAATATCTCTCCCAAGGGCGGAAAAAGCCCACTTCTCTGCAGGGTCCAACTTACGAATTTTGTGACCCAACAGATCATTTTGCCAGAATTGAAGTAAGTATGCCAAAACGTTGGATCTCTCTTGTGGGTAAGGTTCATGAGAAATCTTGTTGCTCGAGAAATCATAATTGGATTTTGATTTCGATGCATACCTGTAGAGAATCTTAGTCGTTACCAAATATTGAGTCACTAGTTCTTTATCACTATGTAAAATATCAGAGCTTTCTCTACGAAATATCCATGAATCAATTTCCTTTTTCACGAAAAGAAAAAAAAGTATATTACTTACACAATTTAAGAATCTATTCAGAGAATGAATTAGTAGATCTCTCGTTAACATTTAGCTTGTCGGGGGGGAATACATTACCTTTCTTAAATAGGATCCACGCATTGGGTCTGTTAAATATTCAAGAGTGGCGAAACGTTTCCACAAATGAAAGGAATTGGAACCCGAAACGGCAGACAAAGGATGTTTCAATGACGCGAGGACGAGTAATATTGATAGGATGCAGCAATAGGAGATAGGCCTATTGGAAAATTGAGATACCGACCATTCCCCCGGATGTAACATCTCCGCTTCATCAGGAATTCTTTCGAGAATAAGAAGATCTGTCTCGGATGGTATAGTATTAATAGAATTGTTTCCGAATCTCAATCCTAGTCTTCGCAGGCTTCGGAGTAAATAGCCCTTCGCTCCACCTACTAAATCCCTGGCAATTCCTTCAGAGATTCTAGGAAGATCATGATTTGAGTCGTAACTTATCTTAAGTACTATTTCCGGATATGTTTCTACAACTAGATTGCAGAAGTATTTCCACCAGGTGGGGGTAAAAAACAGGGGTATATAATCTCCCAATAAGCTCCAATTTTCGCTGATACTGTCTCTCCAGAAGATCCAAGAAATCTTATATCTGTTCAAATCTTCCGATAATCTATCGAAATTGATGAAATGGGATGGGCGAGTAGCTTCTTCCCGGGCAGATGAATCTGCGAACCCCGCATCTTTGCGGGGAACCCCCTCTCCGATTGGTCCCACTAGAGATATCGATGTTATATCATTGCATAATGAGAATCTTAGCGACCAATAAGGTGTATCCAATTCTTCCGTTTCCCAGAAATACTCAATAGACAAGCCGTTTCCATAGACTCGATTCCTGGGGGAACCATTTCTCGAGTCTAACCCATCTTCGACAAACTTTTCCGAATTGACTCGATCTAATACCAGATTCCGACGAGGTCGGGTTCGCTGATGATCCGACCACGAGTCGGAGTTTACCAATGCCTCCTCCAAAGAAACTCCATCGTTACTACACGAAGATAAGAACGAGTCTGTCGCTTCACAGGGGGATGGGCTCAAACTTGCCAGTAACCCATTCGGATCCGAAATAGAATTGGGAAGTCCCTCTAAATGAGTTACTATTGTCGCAGATTCATGCAGGTTAGGCAAAATAAGTTGAATTGATGTGAGTAAGTGACCAGCTACCTCCCCTGCCGTTTGTTTTGAGAAATTGGATGGTAACAAATCTGACAGTTGGAGGTGAAGAAATGAGATGATATCAGATGAGATGGCCTCCTTGTCGGAGCCCACAGAAAAGTTTTCTAACACGTCGAGATAACTATTGCTACAGTTCCCGATGAAGAAACCCCTTTCGATTCTCGGGATGAAGTTGTTTCCGGCACGGCTCCGTATAGGTGAGTCGTTTATTCCATCCATTTGATCGGAAATGTCTTTTGGAATACCCCCCCCAATATTCCTAATTGAATTCCCCCCACGACTTAAATCATACACAAACAGATTCCAAATTTGCCTCCCCATAATAGAAAGAGCCTCACCCGAGAATCCTGCTCGGATAGCTTCGATGTGAGGCAACCCGAGAGAAATGGAATTCGACGCAGGCTTTAGCGCGGTCGAGGAGCCTACCGATTTTTCACTTGTTAATAGTCTAGACTCGACTAAGAAACTTCTTCTTTTTTCAAGAATCTTTTTGAAAAGAAGTATCTGATCGTCAATGTAACCATCGACTAAACTTGAGAAGAAATCAAGCTCAATACGATCCATTTTGTTCAAATTTTCGAAATCTATGTCGTCCAATTTCTCGATGCAGTAATCAACGGTATCTATCAGAGTTTTCTGGCGAGTAGCCTCAGCAACAATTCTTTTGGAAAGAAATAACACATTAAGAAATCGGTGAAAATCATGTTGATTGGTACTACGGAGACTGACACCAATATTCTTTAGCAACTCGTTTCCCACTCTTGACACATGGTAGATTAATTCCTCCAAGTCGTACTTCATTGCTTCTCTCAAGAATTCCCCAATAGTCGAAATAGACAAAATCCCTGTTGCACCGAGCCATCTATACATATTTGGTTGAACATTCCTACACTCACCAATTTGGGAGGTAACATATTTGTTCGACAGACGCTCTACGTCATCCTTCCACTTGAATACTGTTTATTCAGTTGCAATTCTCGTTACACTGGTGTATCCTCCGCCATCCGTCCAGCCACCCAACCAATATTTGATTCGGAAGAAATATTCAGTGGATAACGCGCAAAAATAATCGTGGAGAAGAAATATGTATGTTGAGTATATAGGTATGATTTTATTTCGCCCATATAATCTAACTATAGAATATATTGAATCTAGGTTCCCCCCTCCATCCAATTTGTCTAGAAAATTAGTATTTCCATTTTGATTAGTTGTTTCCTTAGGTATCTCTAAGGATGCTTCAAAATAGTTTGGGAGAATCTCGTCGAAGTATCCGCCACTTGCTAACCTAAGTCTCTTGCCAGATATTTTAGTAAACAGCATATCTTTCCTCATTCCCGATGGAAGAAATCCTCTCTCGGATTTGATGCTCTTACTGACGTCAATAACTAATTCCCTACCAAGAATAATATTTGATTTACTAATTCTCGGAAGGAAGTCAGTGAATCGGTTTATTAATTGATTTCTTATTTGTGAATAAGCATGTAGAACGGGAAAGCCTCCTTCATTTTCTCCATAATCTAATTGAGATATGGAGCTGCAAAACAATATCGCTTTTTTACGAAACGGAGACAAAGACAAGTTGGAAAAGACTTCTTGCTCAGAGGGAAATGCCGATCCATCTCCCCGGTGATCGGCTGAATCTGCGAATTTAGGTGCCGCTTTGTCAAAGGGGTCCAATACTAAGGGACTTAAGAAATTGTTTCCCAACCGTATTGCTTGTAACCGACCCAGATCTTGCTTGTTACGGATTTCCTGGAGAAGCGACGAATCAAATTTGTTTTGGTAGCATTCACTTCCGTTTTTGGAAACTATAAATTGGTTATAGAATTCGAAAAACCTAAGTAGATTTTGCAGATACCTACCCCCACGAAGCACTTGAATCCTTTGAGTTTCATCCTTAAATCTATTCCCGCCAAATAGTGGGGAATCCCTCCTCGTTATGCATGCTTTCCACCTACCGGAAAGCAAAGGAGTCGTGACATCATAACGAATTTTTATTTCCTCCTTTGAGGAACAGGAACCCGCAGAAATTGAAATATCTTTGTTCGAACCTAAGTAGTAGGGAGCCAGTATTCTTCTCTCCCCATCTCTTCCGACAGAGAAAAATCTCTTGATTTGAAGGAGGCAATCGTAGGAGAAATTGCCAGAATTTTCTGTCTGTTTCTTTCTTATTCCCTCACCTCCATTAATGACTTTTGCTAATACAAAACTTCTATCGATCGAATTTTTGTAACTCAAGCGATGCATAAAAATTGGTATCGCCAGCAACATCAGCATCTCCAGGGTGATGCCACTACCCTTCATTATTGAATGACGCAGATTACGTAGAAACAGTGAACTAAAAAAGTTCAAGTCAGAGAATCTAATGAAAGGTTCAGCAGTGGAAGCTGGACTAACTACAAGTTCTTCGAGATGTTGGTTTTTCAATGATTCGGAGAAGTAGTTTAATGCATCAACCTCTAAAAAGTCCCAAACCTTAAATGAAGAATCTGGGCCCCTTACTCCTATTCTTTTTCCTACCACCTTTTTTACCATAGCTTCTTCCCCTTATTAGTTCTGAGACTACTTATCTACCTATTACCCATATCTATTATACCAAGAATTTCGAGAATTTCAAGATGGGATGGATAAGATATATCAGACGAGTCTGGTTATTTTCGTAAATAGCTGCATTCGAAGCTGAAATGAAATTGGAATTCTCAGATATTATTGTCGAGGAGACCTGCATATATCCCACCCAACTCGGGATATTTTCCCTGCCCCTGCCCTAAGGGGGCGGAGCAGTGGCATTGAATTACCCGGATGGGCGAACGACGGGGATTGAACCCGCGCGTGATGGATCCACAATCCATTGCCTTGATCCACTTGGCTACGTCCGCCCCTTTTGCCACTTGTTTTTGTTAAGGGGCTCCCCCCCCCCCCCTCCCGAATGGGAACGAAATCCATCTGTTAAGCTAGATAGCTTCTTTGATTGATACACATCCATATTAACTGCATGTATCAAACAAGACGACATAGAATCTGCGAAATGAGGGATGTACTCCCACCCAACTCTTTCTACCCAAGAGATTGGAGGGTTACAAGCATTCAGCAAATCAAAATAGTACCTTTTCTTTTTTCAAGAAGTCAATCCTGAAGCGAAAGGATATTTCAATTCTTCGTTCTTCTCAAGAAGATATGGGAAACTGATGACCGTAAGATTGTGACAGGCCGTTCTCCTTTCCTCTCGTCGATCCACTGTACGAATTTTCCCTTTTCATTGGATACCAAACTCTATCTTCTGAAGTTGAAAGGTTTGGTATCCAGTTGTGCTGCATAACCAGACGGATTTTATCCGTCTATAGAAGGGGCTTCGATAGAAGCTAAATCTAGGGGGAAGTTATGAGCGTTACGTTCATGCATGACTTCCATACCCAGGTTGGCACGGTTTATGATGTCAGCCCAGGTGTTGATAACGCGACCTTGGCTGTCAACCACGGATTGGTTGAAGTTAAAACCATTTAAGTTAAAAGCCATAGTGCTGATGCCTAAGGCGGTGAACCAGATACCTACTACGGGCCAAGCAGCTAAGAAGAAGTGCAGAGAACGGGAATTGTTGAAGCTAGCATATTGGAAGATCAAACGACCAAAGTAGCCGTGAGCAGCTACGATGTTGTAAGTTTCTTCTTCTTGACCAAACTTATAACCTGCATTGGCAGACTCGTTCTCAGTAGTTTCTCTAATCAAACTAGAAGTTACCAAAGAACCATGCATAGCACTGAATAGAGAGCCGCCGAATACGCCAGCTACACCCAACATGTGGAAAGGATGCATAAGGATGTTGTGCTCAGCCTGGAATACAATCATGAAGTTGAAAGTACCAGAAATGCCCAGAGGCATACCGTCAGAGAAACTTCCTTGACCAATTGGGTAGATCAGGAAAACGGCGGCAGCAGCTGCGACTGGAGCTGAATAAGCGACAGCAATCCAGGGACGCATACCTAAACGGAAGCTTAGTTCCCATTCGCGACCCATGTAGCAAGCTACACCAAGTAGGAAGTGAAGAACGATCAGTTCGTAGGGACCACCATTGTAAAGCCATTCATCGACGGAAGCTGCTTCCCAAATTGGGTAGAAGTGTAACCCAATAGCTGCAGAAGTAGGGATGATAGCGCCAGAGATAATGTTGTTACCGTATAGCAAAGAACCAGAAACGGGTTCGCGAATACCGTCAATATCTACGGGAGGAGCTGCAACGAAGGCGATGATGAATACAGAGGTTGCGGTTAGTAGGGTGGGAATCATCAAGACACCGAACCATCCGATGTAGAGACGGTTTTCGGTGCTGGTGATCCAGTCGCAGAAGCGACCCCATAGGCTTGCGCTTTCGCGTCGTTCTAAAGTTGCGGTCATGGTAATTTTTGGTTTTCGAAAAGGAATTAGTGATTCCCCAGGCTAGTAAGCCTGTTAATCTGTAGTATATCACAAAAATTTATCCGTGTCAACCAAAATTGGTTTAGTCTATAGAATTCTTGGATACAGAGGCTTTTTCCCCGTATCTCAAAATCCTTTGTCACTTATTTCACAACCTGGATTCCCTGAGACAAGGGTGGAAAACAGGGGGAGGGGGAGAAATGGAATTTCTGATGCGCGCCCCTAATCAATTAGGGTCTCTAAGAAACTAATCCCGCGTCAAGCCTTTTCATGGACGAAGCACTTCGCAGATTCGCATCAACCAACATATGGCAAATATTGGAATAATTGACGAACTAAGGAAGAAGTAGTCGTCAACCTCTCACTCATCCATCTCTGCGTAGTGTTTCTCGATTCCCCGATACTTGCGCCCCGATCCCAATCCACAACGAAAAGTTGTGGATTGGAAGTGGAAGTAATCTAAGCGGAACTAACGGAAGTGGGCAAAAGCTTTGTTAGCTTCCGCAACTTTATGAGTCTCCTCCTTCTTCCGTATGGCACTACCAGAATTTCTGGCGGCATCCATCAATTCATCACTCGATCTTAAAGCCATACTTCGACCTGAGCGTTTTTGACAGGCGATCAATGACCACCGGATGGCCGAAGCTTTTCCTTTTGCAGGTACTATTTCAACGGGAACTCGATAAGTTGATCCACCCACACGTTTGGTTTCTGTGACTACATCGGGAGTTACCCCACGCACTGCCTGTCGCAGAACAGACAGTGGGTTCCTATTTGTCTTTTATCTAATCCGCTTCATAGCCTGATAAAAAATCTGATAAGCTAGTGATTTTTTTCCGTTTTTCAGGATACGATCAACTAGCATGTTTACCAATCGATTGCGATAAATTGGATCCGATTCGATATTTCTAATTTCGTTCACTACACTGCTCCGATGTACCACGAGTTTACAACTACGTCA